TTACAAAATTTTGCTTTAGCCAATGATCTAATTAGAGGAATAATTGGAATTATTGTATCAAGCTTTTTCATAAGATTTTCCATTATAAATGACTTTTCCAACATTTGACTCCGTACCACTGAAGGATTTAGCCGCACATTTGAAAAATAGCCCAAAAAGTAAAATGAATGCTCGGATAATTGGTTTATATGGATCTTTCCTGGTTGAGACCAAACAAAAAAATGACATTGCCATAAATGGATAAGATAGTATTTCAATTTTTTCATCAAAAAGGGCGTATTCTTTGAAGCTAGAATGGATTTTCCTTGATATCTAACATAATGAATGAAAGGGTCCTTGAAGAACCATAGGGTGGACGGAAAATCCTTATCAAAGACTTCTACAAAATGTTCTATTTTTGCATAGAAATAGATTCGTTCAAAAAAGACTCCAGAAGATGTTAATCGTAAATAAGAGGATTTGTTACGGAGAAAAAGAAAGATGGATTCGTATTCACATACATAAAAATTATATAGGAACAGGAAAAATCTTGGATTACTTTTTGAAAAAGTAGAAATCCTTTTTTTTGGAGTAATAAGACTATTCCAATTACAATACTCATAAAGAAAGAGCCTTAATAAATGAAAGGAGGAGGCATCTTTCACCCAGTATCGAAGGGTTTGAATCAAGATTTCCAGATGTATAGGGTAGGGTATTTGTACATCTGACACATAATTTAAATATGGAAATTTTTCCTCAAAAAAAGGAAATATTGAATGAATTGATCGTAAATTATAGGATTTTATGATTTCTGCCTTCTCTAAGGAAGAGATTAATTGTAGGGAAAATGGAATTTCCACACTGACGGCAAGCCCCTCTGATATTATTTGAGAATACAAATTCTTGTTGTATCCCCAAAATGGATTTTTGTTAGAATTATTAGCAGAAATAATCAAATGATTCTGTTGATACATTCGAGTAATTAAACGTTTTACAATTAGTAAACTAGATTTATTGTCATAACCTAGATTTTGCACCAAAATGGAACTATTTAAACCATGATCGTAAGCAAGTGCAAAAATATACTCCCGAAAAATAAGTGGGTATAGGAAGTCATGTTGACGAGATCTATCTAGTTCTAAATATACTTGAAATTCCTCCATTTTTTTTTTTAATTTGATTTGGGCCAAGGATCGAAGATTTATTGGGTTATCAAATAATACATAGTGCGATACAGTCAAAACAGGGTATTCTATTCTAATAAAAAAGAAATAGATACCTAGAAAACAAGTAAGACTCATCAACGGACTCTCTCTACTCGCTTTTTCCATCTAATTGTTTTATGTTCGTTCTAGGATAACAAGATAGTTAGAAATCCTTTATTTTCTCAACCCAATCGCTCTTTTGATTTTGGAAAAAAAAAAAAGATCTTTATCAATATACTCTTTCTTCTACACATTTATCGCCACCCCATAATCTAATTATAATGGAGAATAGCTAATAGTTAGGATTCATAACAAAAATAAATAATCCATTCATGGGAAAAGCTTTTCCCCCATCAAGTACTAATATTTTTATTTTTAACGTATAATTAGATGGGGGAATCATTCAAATTCAAAACAAAAGCTCGTTCCTTTTTGTTTCCCTATAATTGGAGCCACCAAACTCTATCCATTTATTAATTCAACCCAACTGTGAATTTCTTTTGTTGCGAGCCAAGAATACAAACATGTATTTGGGCCCGATCCAATAAAAATGAAATATTCTTAGAATTCTCCATTGATACGACATGCTGCTTTTTCCATTCATTCCTTTCTGGATCAGTCGTGGTCTTACAAACTCTACCGATGGTATGGACGAATCCATTGCTTCATAGAAATGTGTAAAAATTTGAGTCGCACTTAAAAGCCGAGTACTCTACCATTGAGTTAGCAACCCTAAAAAAATAAACTAATAAGATGTGTAGATACAACCGCAATCAAAATAAATAAAAAGATTGAATTGGATAATAAAAAAGAATATTCCATTAAAATATAAAATCCAGAATCCAGAAAAAAGATTTAAAATGTCGAAGTCGAATCGATTCTGAACATAAAAATGTTCAGATCAGATTAAAATACAAGAGATTTTCTCAGATAACACTCAGATAAGAGATAAAAAAAGAAAATAACAATTTATAGACCGCCTCTTTGTCGCCTATGTTATACGTTATACATTATTTTTTTTAATTAATTATTTATATTCTTATATTCCAATTTCTAATTTCGAATTTAGATTAGAATATTATTATTATTATATATTTATATTTATATATTCTATTATTATTCTATTATATATATATATATTATTTTATATATAGATTATTATATTATTTATTTTGATTATTCTATTATATTATTATTCTATTATAATATTAAATAATATAGATATAGAATATAAAGAAAATATAAAGAAAAAGAAATAAAGAAAGAAAAGAATTTCTTTAATTAAAAAAAAGAACTTCTTTTCTTCTTTCTATCACAGAAAATCCAACGAACCCATCTAAGTCAAAAAAATCCTATGGAATGGGAATAAAAGGATCCATTTATTCACGATCGGATTATATTTGTTTGATACACTGTTGTCAATATTAATATTAATGTTGAAAAAAGAATACAATGAAGAAAATAAACGAATTAAAAATAAAAAACTTAACTATTAAATTGAATAAATACCAATTGAGATCCAATTGAATTTAATTCAAATTACAAATGAATAAGAAAAAATAATAATAAATACTAAGAAAAAAAAAATAGAATATAAAAAATATATATAAATATATAATTAATTATATAAATTAAAAAAAAAATGAAAATTAATAAAATATATAAAAAATATATAAATAAAATATATAATATATAATTTAATATTAAATATAATTTAATTAAAATAATTTAATTTATTACTTAATTTAATTTATTAATTTATTTTTATTAATTTTTTTATTAATTTGCCCATTTTTATATTATCAAAAAAAATGGATTTTTGTGGTTATAAAAAACAGCATTCTATGGCAGCAATAAGAAATCCAAAATTAGGTATGAATAAAACAAGAGAGCGGGGGGGGGGGGAGATAAGAGAGAAAAAGATTATAAAAATCTACATAAAAGTCTTCCACACCCTCTTTTTCTTTTTTTTTTTTTTATTTTTATTATTTATTTAAATTGAATTTCGTTTGTTGATTAGGATTAAGTTCCATAAAAACACCCGTCTTTTTTGAAATATCCTGAACAGTTCCTGTAGGTTGAGCGCCTTTTTCAAGGAAATATAGAATAATAGGAATATTTAAATAGGTTTGATTCTTTATCGGATCATAAAAACCCACTCTCCGAAGATCTCTCCCCTCTCTTCGGGATCGAACATCAATTGCAACGATTCGATAAAGGGCTCATTGGGATAGATATAGATAAACAATACACCCCCCCTAGAAACGTATAAGAAGTTTTCTCCTCGTACGGCTCGAGAAAATTCGAAATCATGTTTATGTATAGAATTATGATGTCAAATAGATTCATAAAATCATCAAATCAATTAGACTATGATTAAAATTAAATACTTTTTCTATTCTTTCCCAAAAAAAGATCACTCGTATTCGCAACCTCATAACTCAAGTTGGATAACTCTCAAATAACTCAAAGGAAAACAAAACCAGGTATTTTATTTCATTTATTGAGCGGTCTCTACCCCCTTTCTTGTCTGTCTCCTTTAGCTTTATAATCCATTTTTTTTTTATTTTTTGTCTTCAGTCAGTGTAATATAGTTGTTGAGACAATTGAAAAGGGTATTTACTTGTTACACGATCCGTTAGCTTTTCCTTGAATCATTGGGTTTAGACATTATTTCGAGGATCTTTAATCATTTCAAAAATGGCAGCAACATACCCATTTTTTATTTCTTTCCATCAAAGAATCGTACAAATAGATGGTTGATTCCCCCAGATCCACTTTTGATCGAAATAGTTTTACCAATTCCAACAAATTTTACTTTTTTTTTTTTAACTTGCTCGAATTGGATCCTTTCGATTTCTATAGCGAAAATATACTTACGAAGTTGTTGGAACTTATTAATTTTCACTAACCCTAGAAACTTGCCCCTGAGAAATGAATCAACTCGAGCTCCATCATGTACTATTTCCATCATCAAACCCTCCCTGCTCCCCAAAAAAAGAAATTCGAGTGGAATAGAACAAACGATGTCGAGAAAGAGCACCTTCATTTCTATATAATAGAATAGAAAAAATGGTGGATGTAAGAATCCACGGCTAATGTAATCATGTCTTTCAAGTCGCACGTTGCTTTTTACCACATCGTTTCAAACGAAGTTTTACCATAACATTCCTCTAGTTTGGAGCCGGCATGTAATTGATTCAATTCTGAAATCATGAATAGTCATTGATTCAATCGATCCATAATAATCCATATTTTTTCCTTCTATATGAATGGAAGATTTCTAAAGTAAAAGTAAAGAAATAAAAAAAAATTCAAATGAATTCGATATTGTAGGAATAGAATTTCTATTCTATTTCTATTTATTTTTTAGAAAAATAGAGATTCAAAATTTTAATAGAAGATTCTTATTTATTATCAAAATCCAATTTAAATTTCAAAATTTATTAATTAATATTCAATATGAAATATATTTTTAAATATATTCTAAATATAAATTAGAAATATATAAATAAGAAATCTTATTCTTATTTAATATATTTTTCTATTTTATTAAATTAAAATAATAATATAAATTTTGAATATACATATACAATACAAATAAAAAAAAAGAAGTTCTTTTTGAATATACATTTTCAAAGTGACTCGATTTAGAGATGAATCATTAAAAAAAAAAAAGAAGAATCACATTCTACCCAATATTATATACTCTTAAACAAAAGGTTTCTAAAAAAAGGGCAATCTTGATTATGATATATAATTTGTATTCAGATATGATATATATCATGAATGGATATGCTCTGGGACGGAAGGATTCGAACCTCCGAATAGCGGGACCAAAACCCGTTGCCTTACCGCTTGGCCACGCCCCATTTTGATTTCTATTCGACACTACTAAACACTATTATTGATATTGGTTGTTCGTCAATTCCAGTCCAAAATATCTAAATATCTATAGAATAAATTGTTGCTAGAATTTTTATATGTCTAGATATAAAATGAAACTTAAATTATTGATCATTACATATAATTCAATTAAGATATTGCATGAAAGTCTGATTTCTTCTATTTTTTATTTCTTTTTATTTCAGAATGGAAAGATTTTGAATTTGATAAGTTCAAATCAAAGAAGGATTTTTTTGGTCTACTTTTTGTTATTTGATTCATTGTTATTTGATTCATCATTTTATTCGTAATTAATTCGATTTTTTTTCTTCTATATATTATATATTATATTCTATATTTTTTTTTTTTTTTATTCTAATATTATTCTATTTTAGTCTAATATTCGTATTCGATTTTTTTTATTATTTTATTATTTTTATTTTATTTTGATTTCTTATTAATATTAATTAAATAAAAAATTCATTATTATTATTCTTTTTTTTTTTATTAATATTAATAAAAAAAAAAGAAATGAAATTGAAAATCCATTTATTAGAAAATTCAGAATAGAATATATTAATAATAATAATAATATAAACTTAAAATATAAACTGAATCTTAATACTTAATACTTAATAATATTAACTTAATTTGAATTTTTTTTTAATTGAATTCACAAAAAGAAAAAATACAATTATCTTAAAGAACAAAATGTTTGTTATGCTTAATATCTTTAGTTTGGTCTGTATTTGTATTAACTCTGCTCTTTATTCAAGTAGTTTTTTCTTCGCGAAATTACCTGAGGCCTATGCTTTTTTGAATCCAATTGTAGATATTATGCCAGTAATACCTGTACTCTTTTTTCTCTTAGCTTTTGTTTGGCAAGCTGCTGTAAGTTTTCGATGAGATCCTTAATTTGAATACTAATACTGTCCTAGAAAAATTAATAATTTATTCGAAAAAAAGATTCGAACATTTTAATAATCTTGATTTCTAAGATCAGATAAGTTTTACAGTGTGAATCACTATAGGAGAATCTATTCTCTTTCTTTTTTTTTATGATCTTGGAGATTGTGTAATGCTTACTCTAAAACTTTTTGTTTACACGGTAGTGATATTCTTTGTTTCTCTTTTCATCTTCGGATTCCTATCTAACGATCCAGGACGTAATCCGGGACGTGAAGAATAAAAAATCATATTTTTTATTCTTTTGTTTTCTGTGTTTTCCTTGCTTGTGCTTGATTTTGAAATATTCTTATTATCCATTTTTAATCTTTCAATTTTAACTTTTATAAATTCTAAATATAAATTAGAAATCTATTTTATAAATATATTTAGAAATATATTAAATTTAATAGATTTCTATATTAAATATAGAAATTAGAAATAAAAATGAAATATAAATAAATTAGAAATCAATATTTATATTCTATTTTCACAAAAATGAAAAAGAAATAAAAAAAGAATTATATTCTATTTATATTAATTATATTATAATAATAATAAATATTGTTAAATTCAAACAAACAAAGAAAAGAAACAAAAGAGACTCCGTTCTATAAATTAAAAAAAAAAAAGGTAAATAAGATACCAAATCATTGATGAAAACGGAAAGAGAGGGATTCGAACCCTCGGTACGAAAAATTCGTACAACGGATTAGCAATCCGACGCTTTAGTCCACTCAGCCATCTCTCCCCAATTGAAAAGGGCCCTTTCTTTTTTTTTTTTATTTATTTAATTTGATATTTCTATCTTATCTCTAAATAAGATATTTCTATCTTAATTAGAATATATTAGAATTATACTAATTTATTAGAATATTATTATTTATAGTTTATAGAATAATATTCTATTTATATTTATTAAATTATTAAACAATAAACAATATTCTATTTATAGATTATAGAATTTTTATAGATTCTAGAATTTATAGAATTCTAGAATTCTATATATATTATTTATATATATTCTATTATATAACATATTCGATTATATATATTATATATAGAAAATTATAGAATAAATTATAGAATTTATAGAATAAAGAATAAAAAAACTTGTTTTTTCAGCCCGGCCAGGTTAGTACCTAGCCGGGCCTTTTTTGTTCCCATGAATTCTGGATAAAAAAGATTTATTTGATCTGAAAAAAAAAATACTTGTTATTGAAACAAGATCAAACATAAGAATGTCATTTATTATTACTCTTTCTTTTTTTCCCGTAAAGTATCTAAAAAGAAAAAAAAAAAAAGAATGGAACTAAGGATTTTTGCACAATGCATTTTTATGTTATGGCTTAAGTAGTTTTGTCGAGATGTATCTGTCAAAACACCTTTAGCAAAACAAAATAAAAAAAAATCCAATGGGTCCTCTTTTCTTAATTCCATTAGATCCCCTTACGAAACACGTCAACACTATAAATTTTATGATTCT